GCGATTATTTCTAGTATGGAATGAGTCAATCATCCACTTTGGTATCTTTTTGAACAAAAATGGGAATATTGTTCCTCCGTTGATCAAGAATTTGGGTCTTTGGGAAGTATCATGATCATCCAATAAGAAGGGTTTCAATTTATTCAAATGAACGATTTGAACACCTATTGATTCTAACAACTGATTGCAGGGTTGATCATTCGGACCTTTCAATTCATAGATGTGGATCTCGGACCTATGAATGGGGGTATTCCCGATACTCACAAAGAAAAAGGGAAGTGACTTGGACAAAAAGAGAAGTAACTTGGACAAAAAGAGAAGTGACTTGGACAAAAAGAGAAGTGACTTGGACAAAAAGAAACGAAGTGACTTAGACAAATCTTGTTTATCGATAGCCTCGGACCAATCAATCGAATATTGATTAATACGTAATCGATCGAACACTACTTGAAAAAGGCTCTTCTGTTCAGAAACGAAATGGTCCAAATGTTCCTGGAAATTCTTGCTCCCATTGGACCATTTGTATCTATATGCATCAGGATCCCGATTCATGGATCTCTCGGTTCGAGAAATAAGAGGATCAAACCATTTCTTCTGACTCTTTTTCAAATTCGATAAATGTCGGTTGATCGTATATTTCATTTTCATTATAGTTATATGATTCAGAGTATCATTTCCTATTTGATCCCTTTGAATTCCATATTCGAAGTTGCGATCGGATCTATTCATTAAAAAGAATCGATTCGATACATTTCTTATGTACCCATAGGTGCTATATTGGATTTGAATCAGATTTCGGATCAATCTATATTGATTGACTGCCTCCATGATGTTGTTGCTAGCAAATACCGCTGTTTTTCGTTTTGGATCTTCCAAATCATTCCCGCAGTGGATCCGGACCGAAGAAAAAGCAAATCCCCTATGATACACCAGATCCGGCTCGGTTATTGATAGAGTGAATAGATCTGCCATTTCTTGAAATCTCTCTTCTGATTCAAAATCGTGGTGTAACGTGTATCCCCCTTTGTTCCGGTCATGGAATAGATGAAAGAAATCCAAAAATGGATTTTTGTTCAAGAATGAAATCTTATTGGAACTGTCCATATCTGGTTCATCCTTCGGAACCATATCACATCCCGGATCTGATGAAATAGGATGAATTGAGACGGTATTTTGTAAATACGTAATTATCTTGAATATATCAACCATTTCTTTATTTTCCGATCGCCTGAAAGGGACAAAAGAAACATCTTGTTTTTTCTTCCAAAATTTCTGATCTCTAGTGGACCTCTCGGTAGGATTCGAACCCAGATGAAGTTCTGACCATCTGTCAGAGAAAAAAGAACGAATTGATCTTGTAGGATTCCCAAGAAATTCTTCGATTTCTTTCGGAAGCAGATGATTATTCATCTGCTTCTCACGTTTCGTGAATAGCCGGGACATTGAGGAAGATCCAAAAAGGCATTTCGGGAATCGATCTGATTCTATCTCTGTTCGTTCCGTTTGAAGAAAGGAAGGATCCCAAAGAATCGATCTTTCTTTTAGTTGCTGAATCTCTGTTTGATCGATCAATGTGTGATATTCTGAATCCTCATTTCTAATGGAATCGAAAAGATCTCTGAATTGATCAGAAGATCCTTTCGATTGGCTAGAATCCGTTACTTGAACGAAAATAGATCTTGTGGAATCATATTGAATATTTGACAATACATTCCGTACCCTGCTAAAAAACCGATCCTTGTTTACCAACCACACATTGTCTAACCAAATCCAATTATCTCTCGATACGTTCCTCAAAAAATCCGATTCGTGCTGATTCTTCCCCCAACTAACGAAGAGATCTTGTCGGAATTGCCACATATGAAATTGAGCACAATTTTGCAAAGAAATACCCCACTTGTTTCTCGAGAAGAGATGGGAAACATGCTCAATATCATTTGATTGAATAGTTGCCTCAGCTCCTTGTTGTTTGAAGAAACCCTCCCCTTCAATTGGTCGTTTTTCACGAAAAGCAGACATGAGATAACAAATCAAGTCTTTCCCTAAGATTTCGAATAGCTGTCCCGAATTCAAGTTGATTATGTTTCGCTTCTTCCTCGGAGAAAGACGATCAAACAATTCCCAATCATGGTCCTTGCGGATCGGATCATCCGTATAGGATAAAAAAAGAAACCCCAGATATTTGCTATCTTTCTCTTTGAATGAGATCTCAATTCCAGCTACGGTTTCATTAGCTATCTTACAACTAGAATCCCTCTTTTTTCCGATCCGGTTCCTCCACCACCGCGAACCCCGGTTCGATTCAGGCATGATACACTTTTTATTTATTGGGAGAACCCAAGTACTCTCTTGCGGATCCATGAAACAACTCTCAGAAATCTTTTTCCCTTTTGGAAGATACAGGAGCGAAACAATCAACCTATTGATATTGGAAGACCAAAAAGATTCTTCCAATGTCTCATTTCTGGGTCCAATGGAATTCATAGGTATAGGAAGAAGC